ATAACGAAAAATCCAATATTTGAAAATTGTATCTAGAATGACTGGAAAAGTAGAAACAAGACCAGATATAATTTGATCGTTATGAGCAAATCCAAAATCTTTGTAGACATAAGCAATCATTAGTTCCCAACCATGGGGCGAGTGGAATCCGATACATAAATCAGTTAATAAAAGAATAGAAAAAGCTTTTATTGTGTCACTTAAGTTATATAGGAATTCTTGCATCCAAGAGTTAAGAATGAGAAGTTCTTTATTACCCAGAATAGAATAACCCCGGAAAATAATGAAACAGATTATATTTGTCGATAAGTGTAAAATTGTATGGATATGATCCTCATTGCGCATCTTGATCAAGTGGACCATTTCTTTGTGGATTCCTATACGAAGTGTTTGTAGATGTGCTTCCGGGTATTCGTTTATCATTTCGTCCAAGAGTAAGAGTTCTTCTAATTCTATGAATTTGTCTAGAATACTCTTTTCTTGCATATCAGTCAAAAAAGTTTCCGATTGCCTAGTATTCCACCAATTAGTAACCCAAGATTCAAGACCTTTATTAAATAAGAGGGAGATCCACCAGGGAAAAAAGACTATAGATGTAAGATATAGAAGCGGAAGAAATGCTTTTTTTTTTGCCATTTTTTCATCTTTGAATTTGACTTGTTAATGAACCCACCCCCTTCGACGAATCTCTGCGCTCTAATCTTTTTCTATCAACCATAAGTTCTATTACAAGGCCGCGAGCCTATGAATCTATTCCCCACTTTTTTTTTGTAATTCGGCGGTTAGTACTTGAATCTAGAAAGAATACAGAAATAGAATAAGAGCCCACTTCGAATGAAGAAATCATTTTTAAAATATTGTTTCCAGATACCTCAATTGATAAGATTCGAAGCTTTTTCAATGAATCCCAGAAAGAACCACCCACGTCAAGTAATGAATATTATTTTGATTTCGAGCCAAAGGAATCCCCTTTCGATCAAAATAGAAAAAATCCCATTTCGAAAAAAAAAAAAATGCGTCGGTTACCCACAGTAATAATCCAGGAAAAATGGAAATTTATTTTTGAAGAATATTGTTTTGATCACAAATGAGTGGAAAACTAATACATAAATGTTCTCGTTAGAAGAAATCCAACCCTTTCATGATTAAAAAACACAAAAGAAAAAAAAAAAAAGAAAGCTCGATTGACAAAAAAAAAGAGAGAGAATTTACAAGATCTATATGTATCTAACGTATCAATTAATTCATATTGAAAATAAGAAGATCAATTCTTTATTCCGAAATGTTTTGATATGCTAGATGAACCCATTATTTCGATTTGTTACTTGTTTTTTAATGATTTTCGAACAAGAAAAGTGTTTTTTTCTCGCTGTTCCGCATACGTCTACTTTAACTCGAATGCACGTTTTGAAAAAACTTTAAGCTATGCTAGAGCAAAAAAGAGAATTCTTGAATTGTTTCCCTACTGCGGAGAAAGAGTTTATTCTTCAGTTCAAGTAAATTTCAAAAAACTTCAATTGGTACGCGCAAGAAATAGGCCAATTCGGCAGCTTTTTGCTCAATTTCTCGCGGAGTCAAATTATCATCACTACGCGTCAAGGGAATGGCCCCCTGCCCTTTTATTTCCATATAAAGGACACGCCGAGCATAAATACCCTCTTTAACTTCAATTCTGATGGATTGAATATCTTTCATACGGAATCGTAGGAAGATACGACGATTTTTTCCAGGGAATCCCCAACGAAAAATACACACTATTCCTTCTTTTCTATCGAATCGATCATAGCCACTACCCACATTCCACGAAATTGTGCACCACAAATAAGAACTAATAAAGAGACCCGCTATTCCGTAGAAAGACATCACGATCCCCTGTGGAAAAAACTGGATTTGCTGAGAGGAAACTAAAGATATCAAATTCTTACCGAGATAACTGGAAGTTCCAACCAATACGAATCCTAATGAACCTAAAAAAAGGATAAAGGCCCAGACGAAATTACTTATTTTCCGAGACCCCACTATAAGTTCTATCCATATATGTTCTGATCGCCAACTCATACTAGATCCGGTTGCATTTTATTGGAATTTAGAAAATAGTCCAAATGGATTTGACTTTGCTTTTTTTGTTTCCGAAGTAACTCTCATCAACTAGCGCCATTCTGATGTACCCCTTGCGAAGTAATTCATCGAATTGCTTAGGGCTAAAATAATAACATCCAATTTCTATGATCTCCTATGGATATATCTACATATAGATAGATTGACTTTCTATTTCAGCTATCCGTCCCGATTCCGATGAAAATAGCCATAACTCATTTATCCATATCATATATTTAGCCATACAAAAGAAATCCTTCATTTCTGTTCGCAAGAAGCCGCATTACCCTACTATATTAAAGAGATATCTGTATTATCTATATCGAAGTCTTTCTTAATTGAAAAGAATAGATCAGGTTCGGACCCATTGGATCTAAACAATCTTGTTGTTTTCAACATGAAGAGATAAAGAAGCCATTGCAATTGCCGGAAATACTAGGCCCACTAAAGGCACAAAAATAGAGGGGAAGTCTGTCATAGAATGGGGTACCTCGATGGAATATTTGTACCTGTTATTGTTATAAAGATATCTTATAATAATTATAATTCGTATATAATTATACTAAGTATATCTAAGTGAGTATATATAATAAATAAGTGCAAGGAGTGTATAATTTAATAAATGAGACTTATTCATCTTCATCTTTCTACATGAAATACAAAAATAGATCTATGATAATCCATTCTTGTCGTTAAATTTGAATTCTCATTTTTATTTCCGTTTTGATTTTCTATTTCTTAGAAACAAATTCCCGAAAGATTCATTAGGATTCGATTCAACAACGTGGATTCTTAGTCAAACTAAAGATTTCTCGGGAGATATAGTAGAAAGAGTATCTTTCTTTTCTATACAAGAAGGAAAAATAAAATTTATTTGACTAATTGGAATTGCGCTGCGCATTGCATAAGGATGCTTTTTTTTTTCGTCTTGTTCATAGGGGGTTCCTGATTAGTAATCAGGAATATTGATATAAAAAAAATTGTCCGCACGATTCTTTCTACAATTGACAAATTTTTTTACTTTGATTCAGATAAACTCACTATTTCTTCACTACAAATAAACAAATTTCATTTAGGGCTCTACCGAAATAAATATTAATTATGAATATTCATTACTTGCAAATTCAAAGGAACAAAACCGTGAAAATTCAATAACTCACTCAAAACACCCTTTAAAGGATTGCGTGGTACAATTGGATCGAATAAGCCCTTATCGAATAAATATTCAGCCGTTTGTGAACCTTCAGGTACTTCAATATTCAATGTTTGTTCAATTACTCTTTTACCTGCGAATGCGATGTAGGCATCAGGTTCTGCAATAATGATATCCCCCAACATCCCAAAGCTAGCCGTCACACCACCCGTCGTGGGAGATGTAAGGATAGATACATAGAATAACTTTTTATTTGATTGATAATCATATAAAGCAGAAGATATTTTAGCCATTTGCATCAAGCTCAAACTCCCTTCTTGCATACGTGCCCCTCCGGAAGCACACACTAGAATAAGAGGTAAAAATTGATTGGTAGCATACTCGATCAAACGGGTGATTCTCTCGCCGACTACGGATCCCATACTACCCCCCATAAACTGAAAATCCATAATTCCAATTGCTACGGGAATACCGTTTAGTTGACCTGTGCCCGTTTGAACAGCTTCGGATAATCCTGTCTCTCTTTGATAAGAAGCAATACGATCTTTATAAGGGTCTTCCTCCGAATGAAATTCAATAGGATCCAGAGAAACCAGGCCTTCATTCATAGGAGCCCAAGTGTCTGGATCAAGCAAAAGGTCGATTCGATCTGAACTATGCATTTTCAAATGAGCTCCGCATTGTTCACAAATATTCATTTTGGACTTAAAAAATTTTTTATAATTTAATCCATAACAATGTTCGCATTGAACCCATAAATGCCTATATTTCAATTTTCGAGTCGACTTGGTATCGGAATGAGTATCGGAATGAGTCAAATTTTCTGTATCCGAATCGGTATCGGAATGAGTATCGGAATCGGTATCGAAATCGGTATCGGAATTAGGGTCGAAATCGTAATTAGGATCTAAATCTGTATCGAAATCTGTATCGAAATCGGAATCTGTATCGAAATCTGTATCGAAATCGGAATTCGTTGAATTTTCTGTTATATTGAAATCAATAGTATTCTCGAAAGTTCTTATATTGGAGCAGCCCCCCTCATTACTATTTTCACTTTCACCCCAAATGTAACTATAAATGTAGCTCTCGCAGGAATTGTCACTACGACTTAAAATGGGGGCCTCAATACGGATTTGAGAACGAAGATAAGAGTCAATGCAACTATTAATGTGAGTATTCCAAAGAGAAATCAAATTCCAATAATAAAAAAAAGAACTCTCTAGTTCACTCAGGAAAGAGGGATCATTGTCAATCTCAAAAATTTTATTTTGAATATCAAAATAGATAGAATAAATATCCCTATTACTATCGCTAACTAAAAAGGTGTCATCAGAGATCAAATTCCGAATGTCCCTGACACCCACTAAAGGATCAACATTACTGTAACTAGAACTCTCACTCCAACTATGAATATTTTTATCTGTATCAGTTCTAACCGGATCTTCGCTTACACCGGTATTTTCAATAGGAGGCCCAAACCTTGCGATTGATTTACTTAGACCACGCCTGTATTCGAATTTCCCTTTAGACAACGTCGAATTGAACCACCATTTTTTCATAGAATCTTCTTGTCCCTATTTCCATGAAAATACAATAGATGAATAGTCATTCGATGAAAAATCATTTGAATATTTCATTTCATATCAGAATAAGCATATGGATCTAATCACAAGTACCAGGATGATTAACCACTAAAATGAGGAGTGAGAAAATAATGATTCTCTTTTTTTTGTTTGTGAGAACCTGG